GATTTAAAATGCGAGATATAAAAACATATCTCTCCACGGCACCTGTGCTAACCACTCTATGGTTTGGGTCTTTAGCGGGTCTATTGATAGAAATTAATCGTTTATTTCCAGATGCCTTGTCATTCCCCTTTTTTTAATTCTAATTTAATTCTTGTCTTGTATTGATATGTGAAGAAATGAAGAAGATTTGAGATACCATTCCACGTAACATGGCTTCAATTTAGATCCCCTTTTCTTTAGGATAGGAAAAAAAAGTGTATCGAACCTCAGTCAAAATACAGTGAATCTACGATATAATTTGGGATAAAAGAAATAGAAATGTGGATTAGGAATTAGGATAGAAAAGGAATAATTCCTAGTTAGAAAAAATTGTATTACTTAATTATTACTATATTTAATATTCTTATATTAATGAACTTCTATTAATGAATATGACTCTCTTTCTTTATTGTTTTAGATTATAGTACTTCGAAGTCATTCGACTTCTAATAATAATAATATTTTTAAATTCCATCTCTAGTTAGTAAATATATATTTTTTATTTTATTTTTGGTTCGGATCAAAAACAAAAATGAGGAGAGTTAAAAAGTTAAGTCGATCCAAAATGAAAAGGAGGTCCATGGCCAAGGGTAAAGATATCAGAATTATAGTGATTTTGGAATGTACCAGTTGTGTTCGAAAGGGTGTCAATAAAGAATCGCCGGGCTTTTCTAGATATATTACTCAAAAGAATCGACACAATACACCCAATCGATTAGAATTGAGAAAATTTTGTCGCTATTGTAAAAAATATATGATTCATGGGGAAATAAAGAAATAGATGGAACAGAATGCATGTGTGATTTTTCCAAGGAGCGGGAAGAGTAAGAACTTGACATCTTTACATAGATAATACAAACCAAATCCTATTTTGGTCGGATCTTAAATGAATAAAAAAAAGTAGAATTGTATTTTCTAGATTATTTTATTTATATTCTAATTATTATATAATATTTCATTATTCTAATTATTTAATTATTATTATTTATTATATTATTATAATTATAAATATTATTATAATTATAAATTATATATTAAGAATATTAAATATTATATAATTATATATTATATATAAATATAAATTATATATAAGATATAAGTATAAGAAATAAACAAACAAGGAATAAGCAAACCATGGATAAATACAAACAACCTTTTCGTAAATACAAGCGATCTTTTCGTAGGCGTTTACCCCCAATTGGATCGGGGGATCGAATCGATTATAGAAACATGAGTTTAATTAGTCGATTTATTAGTGAACAAGGAAAAATCTTATCTAGACGGATGAATAGGTTGACCTTGAAACAACAACGATTAATTACTATTGCTATAAAACAAGCTCGTATTTTATCTTCGTTACCTTTTCGTAATAATGAGAAACAATTGGAGAGAAGGAAGTCGATCCCTAGAACTACAGGTCCTAGAACAAAAAAAAATAGACATACTCCTCAAAACTCCAATAGGAACTCAAGCTCAGATTAATGTTTTGCTCGAAAAACCTAGAATCCCGAGTTGATTTTTGTGTTATAAAATGTTATAAAAAAGGAAAAATGGGTAATAAATTTTTTTTTTTTGAAAGATGCTCGTTTATTTCAAATCTTAATTTCTTTTTCTTCTATCTTCCCGGAGAATGGACTCCGGGAAATTCTGTTTCAATCATTCTTGTTTCCTGTATAGTATATTCTTATATTCTATTAAGATTCTTTTATTCCTTTATTTGTATTTGATTGATTAATGATTTTATTTGAAATCATATCAAAACAAATCTTATTTGATAGGACTATTTGCACAAGTATTTTACGATTCAGAAGCAATTGTTTCTTGTACAGATTGTGTATGAATCTACTATAACTATAGGATACCATATCCTCACGAGTTACTGCATTTATCCGAGTGATCCACAAACGACGAAAATCTCTCTTTTTCCTGCTCCTATCTCGATGAGAGGAACCCAAAGCTCTCATTCTTTGTTGAGTACTCGTTCGAGTAAGTCTTGAATGAGCCCCTATAAAGGTTGATACAAATAAACGATTTTTTTTTCGACGTCTTCGAGCTGTATATCCCCGTTTAACTCTGGTCATTAAATCAAATGAAACTTTCTTGAATAACTAATGTATTTCTCTTCTTTCAGTCATACTTTTCCTCCGGTCGATTAATAGCAAAACGGATTTTTCCGATATATAAAATATAAATTCCAATGGCTTTTGCTACTATGACCTTCCCGACCACAATTTTTACTTCCGGGTATCTTGCCTGGAAATAAGAAATTCTACTGCTGCTAAATAGTGGGTTTCCTCGTTTCTATGGCAACTTTTTAAACGGTGAGGTCCTCTCTATACACCGGAGCCTCTTCTTTCATTTCATCGAATTTTATTGTGAACTTGTATAGTTCACACTCTTTGGCTCTACCCCATCCTTTTTTCAATTAGAATTATTTTTTTTTCTAATTATAATTTAGAAAGTAATAGTCCTTTTCACAAAAAAGCTATCCATACAGTGACGGCATTTAATTCTGTAAAGTGAAAGTTGGCTAGGTAGCTGACCCTGTTAGTCCGTTTTTTTTTCAAGAATAAGAATAGGAGCATAACCCTTTTGCTTCTTATAAGACTATTTCCTCCGCTTAATGGATAACTATTTGCTACCAATGGAGAATTGCTTCTCATCTAAAACGGAGTGATTGGATTTGCACCAATAGAAACCATAAATTACATTACATAATATAATAGGTAAATGATAGATCCTCATTTTTAGATAGTTATTTAGATAGTAAATTAAATGGCGGTCTTTCACTCTATCTATCCTATTCATTGGTAGTGTTCATTGATACTGGAAAAATTTTTTTCATTTCTTCAAACTCATGATCTGAACTGAACGAGTCGCACATACACCCTAGTACATGTTCCTCGACGCTGAGGACATCCTCGAAGAGCGGGGGATTTCGTGACATTTCTTATTGGCTGTCTTGCGTTTCTAATAAGTTGTTTAATGGTTGGCATGTCGTGTCTATATAATCTCATTCTAGATAGAATAGAGTGGGTTGGCTTAGATCGATCTTAACCTATCGATCTTAACCTGATGGTTGATGATTATGAAAGATTTTTATTAACTATCAAATCACGGAAAATTAGAATTTTGAAATGGAATTATATATTTATATAAATATATAATCTCCAGTATTCTCATCTTCGACCGCTACAAGATCAACGATGCCATGAGCTTGGGCTTCTGTTGCTGACATAAAAACATCCCTTTCCATGTCTTCGGATATAACCCATAAAGGGTTGTACGTTCTTTGTACATAAACTTTTGTGAGGTTTTCGCGAACCTTCAACAGTTCTTCTGCTTCCAGGATAAATTCCCCTGTTTGTGACTCAAAAAAAGAACTAGCAGGTTGGTGAATCATAACCCTGATGATATTGATATAACATCATGAACGATTCTTCTATGCGTATCTCGCACGATTTGATTAAAGTAAGGGGGAATCAAAATAACAAGAAGAAATTAAACAACCGTACGGGCATATTTTGTACATTGCATACGGCTCTGCAATGGAATTTGTTTTTTCTTCCTTTCCTTTTGCAATAGAATTTCTTCTATCGAAAAGAAGAAATATAACTCATATGATCCAAATGTTTAGATGATCCATTTACCACCCTTCCTTTCGTAGTAGTAAAGAAAAATACTATGATGGTTCTGTTGCTTTATTTTACTTTATTATATATATATAATTTAATATATTATATAATATATAATTTATATAATTTATCTATTTATCTTGTCTGTGGTTTAGCAATCCCAAAGTTTCTTTTTGATACGATCCAAGAAGGATAAAATAAATTTTTCCATTTTTTTTTACTCTTTCTCTGATAACATAAAGATAAGAAAGAGACTTCTGGTGTGGAAGAAAAATGGTTTGTGACGCTGAAATTAACTCTTGACACATAAGATCAAGATCCAATTGGTAATAACCCTTCTTTTTCATACTATTATCTCAATACAAAATCTCATGTTAGGAAAAAACAATAATGGTTTGCTCATATCGAACTCGAAGTGCCATGCTATTATTACTTATTCTTTTTTTTTTATTATTTGATTCATATTCGATAGAGCGAAGGCATAGTCTTCTTTTTTTTTATAAAAAAACTCATTGGCGCCAAGCGTGAGGGAATGCTAGACGTTTGGTAATTTCTCCTCCGACCAAAATGAAAGACCCCATTGAAGCTGCTAATCCCATGCATATTGTATATACATCGGGTACCACAAATTGCATAGTGTCATAAATGGCTATTCCTGGTACTACCCATCCGCCTGGAGAGTTTATAAACAAATAAAGATCCCTAGTAGCATCTTCTATGCTGAGATATACCATGAGACCAGCAATTTGATTCGAGATCTCGCTATCAACCTCTTGGCCTAAAAAAAGTAGTCTTTCTCGATGAAGTCGGTTGATTAGGGCAAAATTTTATCCCTGTGTAACCGTACGTGCACCTTTGGATGCATACGGTTCAAAAGAGAAAAAAATCAATGTGTCGATTCCAGTCTTATTTCTTTTTTTTCTAACTGTTTTTCTAATGAAGCGTTTTGCTTTTCTTCCATTTTTTTTTTTTTTTTAACATGAGTTTTGGCCTCCTTCCCGTTCCCTATATTCTATAATGTATAAAAAGTAAAAAAAAAAAAAAAAGAATTTTCGTAACTTATTGAACTAACTTCTCATTGATGTATTGTTTCATAAAAATTCAAATCACGATGTAATTTTCTTGTTCCTGAATGGGTCCTTTCAATTATTTTAGGTTTTTGTTCTACTCCGGGGGAATATTTGCCCGAATTATATTTGCACATATAGGGCAAATGATTTCAGTACTGCTTATTTTTTTTTTTTCAATTCGTTTCATACCTTTACCCAAACGATTCCATGTATTCATCATAGTACTTGGTAGACAGTTTGAGATTATACCTTTTGA